GGTCGTATGCTTGAAAGATAACCCAAAAAATCAAGGGAATACTTGTATAATTGGTTTATATGGATTCTTCCTGGTTGAGACCATACATAAAAATGACATTGCCAAAAATTGACAAGATAATATTTCCACTTATTCATCAGAAGAGGAGTCTCTTTTGATGCCAGAATGGATTTTCCTCTATATCTAACATACTGCATAAAAGGATCCTTGAAGAACCACAAGGTGGCTGGAAAATCGTTAGCAAAGACTTCTTCAATAGGATATTTTATTTTTTCATAAAAAGATATTCGCTCAAAAAAGATACCAGAAGAGGTTAATCGTAAATGATTAGATTGGTTACGGAGAAAAAGTAAAATGGATTCAGATTCACATACATAAGAATTATATAGGAGCAAGAATAATCTTGGATTACTTTTTGCAAAAATAGATTTTTGGGGAGTAAAAAAACTATTCCAATTATAATACTCGTGAAGAAAGAGCCGTAATAAATGCAAAGAAGAGGGATCTTTCACGCAGTAGCGAAGGTTTTGAACCAAGATTTCCAGATGAATGGGGTAGGGTATTAGTACATCTGATGCATAATTTAAATGTGGGAATTTGTCCTCGAAAAAAGGAAATATTGAATGAATTGATCGTAAATTATAAGATTTTATGATTTCCGTCTCCTTTAAGGAAGATACTAATCTTAGGGAAAACGGAATTTCCACAATGACTGCAAATCCCTCCGATATCATTTGAGAATAAAAATTTTTGTTGTACCCCCAAAATCTATTTTGATTAGAATCATTAACGGCAATAAGAAAATGATTCTGTTGATACATTCGAGTAATTAAACGTTTTATAATTAGTAAACTAGATTTCTTGTCATAACCTACATTATCCAACAAAGCGGATCTATTTAAACCACGATCATGAGCAAGTGCATAAATATACTCCCGAAAGATAAGTGGGTATAGGAAGTCATGTTGCTGAGATATATCTAATTCTAAATATCCTTGAAATTCTTCCATTTAAAATTCGATTTGAAACAGAAAAGAAATAGGTAATTTATTGGGTTATCAAACGATACATAGTACGATACAGTCAAAACAAGGTATTTATAGTAAGAAAAAACTAGATACCTCGGAAACAAGTCAAACTCATTAACGGACTCTCTAGCTCCTTATGTTTATTTATAAGATAACAAAATAGTTCGAAGTCCTTTATTTTTTCAATCCAATCGCTCTTTTGATTTTGAAAAAAATCTCTTTATCAATATACTGCCTTCTTCTACACATTTATCTCTACCCCATAAAGGGGAATAGCTAATAGTTAGGACTCATAATAAATTTCTAATCCACTCATCAGAAAAGCCTTTCCCGCATTAAGCACTAATATATTTTTAACGTCTAATTAGATGGGGTAATCATTCAAAAATGAAGAACAGAAGCTCGTTACTTTTTATTTCCCTATAATTGTAACCTTATAGTAAGGTTCTACCCATTTATTCACTCGACCCCCAAAAGGATTCTTTTTAAAAAATTGTTAGACACCACGAATTTAAACAATTGAAATAAGATTTGGAACCTATTCAGTAAGAATGAAATATTCTCAGAATTATCCATTACTACGACATGCTGCTTTTTCCATTCATTCCTTTCAGGATCAGTCGTGGTCTTACAAACTCTACCGATGGTATGGACGAATCTGTTGCTTCATACAAATGTGTAAAAGATGCTAGCCGCACTTAAAAGCCGAGTACTCTACCGTTGAGTTAGCAACCCCCAAAAACGAATTAGAATGTGTAGATACAATCAGAATCCCAATAAATAACGAAATTGAATGGCACAACGCAATCAAACCATAAAAAAAAAAATTCTAATCCACTCTGAACATAATAAAAATGAACAAATCCGACGAAAATACAAAAAATTCTCAGATAAAAGATAAAATAGGGATTAAAGTCAAAGTCAAAGATTTTCAAATATTTATAGACCGCCTATTGTCTCTTATATTATCCATTAATTAGTATATATCGAGTTTTTTTTTATTTTAATCTTAATCAAAAAAGACTTCTTGTATGACAGAAAATCCAAGAACCCATTATTTGATTTGAATGAAATAAAATCTATGGAACAGGGATAAATGGATCCATTTATCCACGATCGGATTATATTTATTTGATACACTGTTGTCAATATGAATATTGAGAAAAACATACAAAAGATAAAGCAAATTCTAAATCGAACTAACAATTATGATTTCAATCAATTTAAATTAATCAATTTAAATTAATCAAATTAAAATTATTTTAATTGAAATACAAAAAAACTAAGGACTTGTGTTGGATTGGCACTATATCACTATATATAATATTGGTGGAAGACTTAATTAAGGAAGACGGGGGGGAAGTAGAAAAAAATGAGGTTTATTCAATAACTAAAATAAACGGGTTTGATCCTTTGTTTTTTTTTGTTCATAGAGTTCCAACGAAAATAACCCCATTGACGGTAATGCAAATTTTTATGTCTATAGACCCAATTACTTCTACGTCATTTCTTATTTATTCACTTGATATTTTTCTATACTATTTTATTTCGATTTAAAATAATTGGATCCATTATTATATCAAAAAAATAGAAATCCATTTTTTGTCGTTATAAATAAATGATACCATTCCATAGTAACAATACTAAAAGTAACAATACAATACTAAACGGAAGTATGATATGAATAGAACAAAAGAGGAACTAGCAAAGAAAAGAAAAGGTTATACAAAGCTATATACAAGTCATCCACACCTTCTTTAATTTATATTTTATTTCATTAATGGAATTTTGTTTATTGATTAAGGCGAAGTTCCGTAAAAACTCCCGCCTTTTTTGAAATATCATGAACAGTTCCTGTAGGTTGAGCGCCTTTTTCAAGGAAATCTAGAATAGCAGGAACATTTAAATAGATTTGATTCTTTATCGGATCATAAAAACCCACTTTCCGAAGATCTCTTCCCTCTCGTCGGGATCGAACATCAATTGCAACAATTCGATAAATGGCTCATTGGGATAGATGAAGAATACCCCCCCTAGAAACGTATAAGAAGTTTTCCCCTCGTACGGCTCGAGAAAATTAGAAATTATGTCTGTGTAGCGAATTACAATATCAAATATAGCCATAAAATCATCAAATTAATTAGACTATTGATTTAAGTACTTTTTTTTGTTATTCTTATCCAATCAAAAATAAAATTAGTCGTATTTGCACCCTCATAACTCAAGTTGGATAACTCTGAAATAACTCAAAAGATAACCCTTTTAGATATTTCATTTATTGAGTGGTCTTTAACCCTTTTATTGTATGTCTCCTTTAGAATCTATTTAGATTCTTCATTCTGATCTAGTTGTTAAGACAATTGAAAAAGGTATTTACTTGTTCCAGGATCTTTGCCTTAAATCATTGGGTTTAGACATTACTTCGGTGATCTTTAAATCCTTTAAAAACGGCAGCAACATATCATTTTTTGTGATTTCTTTCTGTCAAAGAATCATACGAATGGTTGATTCCTGCGTAATACACCTTCTTTTTGAATTTGAAATTTTCTCGAATAGGACCTTTTAGGTTTATGTATCGAAAATATACTTACGAAGCTGTTCCAATTTATTGATTGATACTAACCCTAGATTCTTGCCCCTGAAAAAAAAATCTTTCTACTCGAGCTCCATCCTGTACTATATTACATCACCCCCCCCCCCAAAAAAAAAGAGGGTTACAGCGGAACAGAACAAATGATGTCGAGCCAAGAGCACTTTCATTCCTATATAATATATAAAAAAATGGTGGATGTAAGACTCCACAGCGGATCATGTCCTTCAAGTCGCACGTTGCTTTCTACCACATCGTTTTAAACGAAGTTTTACCATAACATTCCTTCGGTTTGGAACCCATATGTAATTGATTCAATTATGGAATCATGAATAATCATTGGTTCGGTCGGTACATAGCAATCTATTTAACCCTATTTAATTAGATTAATAGAATTAATTATTGGAAATTCTATATATTAGAAAGATTTTTTTTTCAAAATTTTTTCTATTTTTTATTTATATCATTCGATATTTTATAATTTCGAATATTTTTTTTGTAAAAATAAAATTAGTTAACTAATTATAACTAATATAACACGAATAAACAAGTTATTTTGAATCTGTATCTTCAAGTAACGTAATAGTGATAGGATAAATTCAACAATTTCACACGTCTTAAAGTACCAAGAACTCATAAGAGTTCGTTACAAAGATTTAATTGATTGAAAAATTCCCTATCCGATACAATTATTTGTATTTTGCATAACATATAGTTTTCCAGCAAGGACCTTTCGTTTTTTATCATCAGTAAGAGAGAGAGAAATCTATATTCTATATTATATTGGATTAAACCATCTGTGAGTAAAAAAAGATAGATAAAAAAACACTGATGTAAGGGAAGATTGCAATTTTATTTTTATGTTGTTATTTTTTAACATTTATACTGTAAAATTTGTCAAATGGGTACTATTTAACTTAACGAATCGCAAATTCATTTAATTTCCTATTTCATATGCGTGTTATTTGAACTCTATTAAATTTGTGAAAAAGATACGATTCCGCAGATTATTAAAAAAATAAATACTAATCACATTCTATACCAATATTCTATTCTTAATAGAAAAGACTGTTCGAAAAGGCAATTTATATAAATATAAATTTAATTATAATATGATATATATTTGAAAATTAAAAATAAAAAATATATATTAATATAATGATCACATTATATTAATAATATATATAGACGGGGTATGATCTGGGACGGAAGGATTCGAACCTCCGAATAGCGGGACCAAAACCCGTTGCCTTACCACTTGGCCACGCCCCATTTTTTTCTATTAGACACTAATAAACACTAATATTGGTACGGGTTATTCGTCAACTCCAGTCTAAATATCTATTATTTAGAAAATGGATTACTAGAATTTTTATACATGTAGACATAGAATTAAACTGAATTTATTGATCATTACATATAATTCAATTAAGATATTGTACGAAAGTATGATTTATTCTATTCTCTTTTGATTTGAGATATAGAAGGATTTTTGATTGGGTGAGTTCAAATCAAAGAAAGTTTTTTGTTCTATCTTATTTTCTTTTTATTAATTTTTTTCTTCTATCAATAATAACATATTTATAATAATAAAAAACTCAATTTATTAATAACTCAATCAAAATAAATACAATTATCCCCAAAATAAAATGTTTGTTATGCTTAATATATTTAGTTTAATCTATATCTACCTTAATTCTGCTCTTTTTTCCAGTAATTTTTTCGTCGCCAAATTGCCTGAAGCCTACGCTTTTTTGAATCCAATTGTAGATATTATGCCAGTAATACCTCTGTTCTTTTTTCTCTTAGCCTTTGTTTGGCAAGCTGCTGTAAGTTTTCGATGATATTTTTAATAAAGTCCCAGATAAATTCATGATTTATTTGAAAAAAAATGCATAGGATTGATAAGATCAGATAAGTCTTACACTCTCAATTCAAATATCAATTCAAATATTTAAATTATTGTTATTGTACAACCGCGACAAATCTGGATCATCCCACTGCATTTCTTGGTGTCAAAATAAAAAAGTAGGATATGCGGTATAAAAGTGGAGAATCTATTCTCTTTTTTCCTAAAAAAATCTTGGAGATTGTGTAATGCTTACTCTCAAACTATTTGTTTACACGGTAGTGATATTCTTTGTTTCTCTCTTTATCTTCGGATTCCTGTCTAATGATCCAGGACGTAATCCTGGACGTGAAGAATAAAGGATAAGGTTTTTGTTTTCTTTGCTTGATTTTAAACTGTTATTAGTAAGATTTTTTCTATTCCACATCTTTAAACTTCTTTAAGTATTCATTTTTAACTATCTATTAACTATCTAATTAAATAAAAAAAGAGCTCGCGATAAATTCGAAATAAAATACCAAGTCATCAACAAAAACGGAAAGAGAGGGATTCGAACCCTCGGTACGAAAAACTCGTACAACGGATTAGCAATCCGACGCTTTAGTCCACTCAGCCATCTCTCCTCCCAATTGAAAAAGGATAATACTATGTTACATTATAAAAAAGAAGGCTTGAAAACACCCGTCATAGTATAGACTTTTTTTATTTCGTGATTTCGTCCGAAGGGGCTTTTTAGTTTCACGGCCCGGCTAAGTACTGACCAGGCCGGGCCCGCCCCTTTGTTCCAACGAATCATAAATAAAAAGATTTTTGAATTTTGAAAAAAAAAAAAAATTATCAATTTCTATGATATAGAATCAAATGATATCGAATCAAAGTGCCGTTTCTTTCTTAGTTAGTCCTTTTATTCCAGTTTAAATAATAAATAAGGGAACTGTCGTTTCTTAACACAATCCTTTTTTGTGTTATGGCTTAAGTTCGAGACGTATAGGTCAAAAACCTCGGGCAAAAAAGCACTTGGTATTTCGTTATTGAAATTAAATGAATACGCTTTCCCTAATCTCATTAGGTCCTATGATACAACACGTAAACGCTCTAGTTTTCATGATTTTTTTCTGATCTTTTGTTTTACTTTTGATTAGGGTCGACAAAAGGTCCGATTATATACAATAATCGGATTGTAGCGGGTATAGTTTAGTGGTAAAAGTGTGATTCGTTCTATAACCCCCTATATAGTTAAAGGGTCTTTCGGTTTGATTAATATTCATATATTCATTCCGAACAAAAACTTTAGTTCTTATAAAGGATTGAATCCTTTACCTCTCAATGAAAAATTCGAGGAAGAATATACATTCTCGTGATTTGTATCCAAGAATCAATTTTCAATTGAAAAATTGGATTATGAGATTACGAAACATAATTTTTTTATTGGATCAATACTTCCAATTGAATGAGTATGAGTAAAGGACCCATGGATAAAGATAAAAAAGTGTATTTCTAATCGTAACTAAATCTTCAATTTTCAATTTATATTATATAATTGAAAATTTATATAAGGGAAATTGAAGCAAAACAGCTATTAAACAATGTCTTTGGTTTACTAAAGACATCGAAAAATTGTTTTAGCTCGGTGGAAACAAAATGCTTTTCCTAAGGATTCTTTCAAATAGAAGTAGAGAACGAAGTAACTAGAAAGATTGTTAGAATATAACCCTCTTCTTTTCTATAGGGATCGTCTAGAAAGCGGGTTGTTCTGAATAGATTCAGACAGCAAAGCTGACATAGACGTTATGGGTCGGATTCTTTTATTTCGTTCATGTCTGAATTGGGGAATTTATCTATCTTCCATAAAGGAGCTGAATGAAACCAAAGTTTCACGTTCAGTTTTGAATTAGAGACGTTAAAAAGGATGAATCAACGTCGACTATAACCCCTAGCCTTCCAAGCTAACGATGCGGGTTCGATTCCCGCTACCCGCTTTTACTTTAATCGTTAGAATCTTTAATATTATAAAATTCGAAAAATGAAATTTT